TCGTCCACTTAATATCTTACCTTTACTCGACGAATATTCATTTTCTATTATATTCAGCCAATCATCTTATTCAAATTAGAAGATATGTGTTTACAACGTGTGATTAAATAAAAAACAGGAGAAAGGATTCTCCTTTACAGTAGATTTTATTCAACAATTGACCAAAAGAAAATATTTTTAAATAATAAATTGCGTGAACTTCGATCAATCAAATAATCATATTTAGATGTAATAATTCGCCCAAATCAATTTCATTTGCTCATTTAGATTGTATTCGGTTTGAATAATGATAAAGAAAACAGAAGGGAAAAAAATTACAAAAAACGGGATTTAGATTGATTCTCAAATCTGATTGAATCTAATGGTTTACGTTATGGAAGAAAGACATGTATATGTGATATAGATATTGATTAGTTATATATGAACTAAAGATATATTTCATTTTCCCGACTACTGAGGTTCCTTTTTCGCATCGTTGTGGCTGTGAATTGACTAAATAAACAGATGGAATCAAGAAAAGATGGAAGAAGTGAAGTAACAGTTCGGAACCAATAAAATAAATGGAAGAACGAAAGTTCTATGGATTCACAAAAACTCTGTGGATAGAAATGAAAAAAAAAAAAGATATCGAAGTAGTTCTGATGATTCAATAATTTTTTTTTTCTAAAACTCGAAGTTCTTAGTTACTTTAACTGTATGAATCCTATCGATGGAATAATTCAGTCATAATTCAGTGGTTGAGTGTATCATTAACCATTTCTTTTTCTTTTTGTTGGTACGAGGAACTTATCATGAATCCACTGATTTCTGCTGCTTCCGTTATTGCTGCTGGATTGGCCGTAGGGCTTGCTTCTATTGGACCTGGAGTTGGTCAAGGGACTGCTGCGGGTCAAGCCGTAGAGGGGATCGCGAGACAGCCCGAGGCAGAGGGAAAAATACGAGGTACTCTATTGCTTAGTCTAGCTTTTATGGAAGCTTTAACGATTTATGGATTGGTTGTAGCATTAGCACTTTTATTTGCGAATCCTTTTGTTTAATGATTTAATCTTAGAAAGAGTAAAAATATGTATTTTTACTATTTTATTAACTTGGACTTGTCGTTTGCTTTTTCAAATTAGATCAATAGTTCACTCCTACAATTCCTTATTCGTTGAGAAAATAACCTACGGGAAGGGCTGATTTGCAGATGAGGAATTAGTATACCGACTCACTTTCACCCTTCCCATCCGCAGTCCAAGGAAAACTCTTTTTAAGAGATGTTGCAACAATGAAGGGGTAGTTCATACTTGATAACATAACTTGAATATTTTTCAACTCGATTTCAAATAAAAAAAAAAGAATAACAAAGAGGAGCAAAGTGATAGAAAAAGAACTCTGGTCAATTTTTTAGTCTATCTATAAGAGGAGCTGAGATTATATGAAAAATGTAACCGATTCTTTCGTTTCTTTGGGCCACTGGCCATCTGCCGGGAGTTTCGGATTTAATACCGATATTTTTGCAACAAATCCAATAAATCTAAGTGTAGTGATTGGTGTCTTGATCTTTTTTGGAAAGGGAGTGTGTGTGAGTTGTTTATTTCAAGAATAGGCTGTATCCAATCAGCTGTACCCCCTTCCGTTATAACTAGTAAGGAAAGGTGCATGATCTCGCGAATTACTTCTTAAGAAATTATATGTAAGAACCACAGCATTTCGTGATTCACTGGCTTTGATTCTCTAGCAACCAATAAGGTCGGGCTCTTAAGATGGTTAAAGCAAAGCGTTTGAAGTCTAGGCACAGCATGGTACTCTTTCGACCACTATGTTAATATAGAAATGGTTTTTAAGTGAATATTTTATCGATATAGAACACTCATTTCGATAAAATGATTTGAACCACTTTTTCTAAAAATGGACATTGTCTCTGTTTTATCGAATGCTGAATTGACGACCTATGCCTTATGTATAAGTAAGAAGAGTTTTTTGGATTTGAAATGAAGAAAAAAAAAAAAAAAAGAAACAACTTTGCTGACAATTACATATTTTTTATTTTGTCAGAAGAGTCCTCCAAGTATTTTGTTTTTGTATTAGATTCATTTTTTTGACTATGAATAAAGAGGAGAGGATAGGCTCATTACATTCATAAAAAAGCTATGATAATTTACCCTAAGTAATTGAGCGTGAGAGCCAAATGAATCGAAAGATTCATGTTTGGTTCGGGAAGGGATTATGGAAGTTTTAAAATGAACAGAAAGATGATCTACTTTCATTAAGTGATTTATTAGATAATCGAAAACAGAGAATCTTGAATACTATTCGAAATTCAGAAGAACTGCGCCAAGGGGCCATTGAACAGCTGGAAAAAGCCCGGGCCCGCTTACGGAAAGTGGAAGTTGAAGCAGATCAGTTTCGGGTGAATGGATACTCTGAGATAGAGCGAGAAAAATTGAATTTGATTAATTCAACTTATAAGACTTTGGAACAATTAGAAAATTATAAAAATGAAACGATTCAGTTTGAA